GCTATTGGAGATCCCATTTCCGTACCAACTCAAGATATGCTTATTGGACTCTATATATTAACGATCGGGAATCGTCGAGGTATTTGTTCAAATAGGTATAATCCATGTAATCGAAGAAACTATCAAAATGAAACGGTTGACGATAATAAGTATACGAAAGAGAAAGAACCCTATTTTTGTAGTTCCTATGATGCACTTGGAGCTTATCGGCAGAAACGAATCAATTTAGATAGTCCTTTGTGGCTCCGGTGGCAACTCGATCAACGTGTCATTGCCTCAAGAGAAGTTCCCATCGAAGTTCAATATGAATCTTTGGGTACCTATCATGAGATTTATGGGCACTATCTAATAGTAAGAAGTGTAAAAAAAGAAATCCTTTGTATATACATTCGAACAACTGTTGGTCATATTTCTTTTTATCGAGAAATAGAAGAAGCCATACAAGGGTTTTGTCGGGCCTACTCATACGATACCTAAGCTACGTAATTATGTGATACCGTGGGAATTCGGTTCTCTACGGCTCAACCGGTATCATAATTCCTGAATTTCTACGTGAATCAAGATCGAGGAAAGGAAGTCTTCAAATCACTGACTCAAACCCATTGTCGAATCCTACTCAGCGGAATATGGAGGTACTTATGGCAGAACGGGCCGATCTGGTTTTTCACAATAAAGTGATAGATGCAACTGCCATGAAACGACTTATTAGCAGATTAATAGATCACTTCGGAATGGCATATACATCGCACATCCTGGATCAAGTAAAGACTCTGGGTTTCCAGCAAGCCACTGCTACATCCATTTCATTAGGAATTGATGATCTTTTAACAATACCTTCTAAGGGATGGCTAGTCCAAGATGCTGAACAACAAAGTTTGATTTTAGAAAAGCACCATCATTATGGGAATGTACACGCGGTAGAAAAATTGCGTCAATCCATTGAGATATGGTATGCTACAAGTGAATATTTGAGACAAGAAATGCATCCTAATTTTAGGATGACTGATCCTTCTAATCCAGTCCATATAATGTCCTTTTCGGGAGCTAGAGGAAATGCATCTCAGGTACACCAATTAGTAGGTATGAGAGGATTAATGTCGGACCCCCAAGGACAAATGATTGATTTACCCATTCAAAGCAATTTACGCGAAGGACTTTCTTTAACGGAATATATAATTTCCTGCTACGGAGCCCGCAAAGGAGTTGTGGATACTGCTGTACGAACATCAGATGCTGGATACCTCACGCGTAGACTTGTTGAAGTAGTTCAACACATTGTTGTGCGTAGAACAGATTGTGGCACTATCCGAGGTATTTCCGTGAGTCCTCGAAATGGGATGACGGAAAAAATTTTGATCCAAACACTAATTGGTCGTGTATTAGCAGACGATATATATATGGGTCTACGATGCATTGCCACTCGAAATCAAGATATTGGTATTGGACTTGTCAATCGATTCATAACCTTTCGAGCACAATCAATATATATTCGAACCCCCTTTATTTGCAGGAGTACATCTTGGATCTGTAGATTATGTTATGGTCGGAGTCCCACTCATGGCGACCTGGTCGAATTGGGAGAAGCAGTAGGTATTATTGCAGGTCAATCAATTGGGGAACCAGGGACTCAACTAACATTAAGAACTTTTCATACCGGTGGAGTATTTACAGGTGGTACTGCAGAACATGTACGAGCTCCTTCTAATGGAAAAATAAAATTCAATGAGGATTTGGTTCATCCCACACGTACACGTCATGGACATCCTGCTTTTCTATGTTATATAGACCTGTATGTAACTATTGAGAGTCAGGATATTCTACATAATGTGAATATTCCACCAAAAAGTTTTCTTTTAGTTCAAAACGATCAATATGTAGAATCAGAACAAGTGATTGCTGAGATTCGCGCTGGAACATCCACTTTCAATTTTAAAGAGAGGGTTCGAAAACATATTTATTCTGACTCAGAGGGAGAAATGCACTGGAGTACCGATGTGTACCATGCGCCTGAATATAGATATGGTAATGTTCATCTATTACCAAAAACAAGTCATTTATGGATATTATCAGGAGGTCCGTGCAGATCCAGTATAGTCACTTTTTCGCTCCACAAGGATCAAGATCAAATGAATGTTCATTCTCTTTCTGTCGAACGGAGATATATTTCTGACCTCTCAGTGACTAATGATCGAGTGAGACACAAATTGTTTCGTTCGGATCCTTCCAGTAAAAAAGGGAAGGGGATTCTTGATTATTCAGGACCTGATCGAATCATATCTAATGGTCATTGGAATTTCCTATATCCTGCCATTCTCCACGAGAATTCTGATTTATTGGCGAAAAGGCGAAGAAATAGATTCATCATCCCATTCCAATATGATCAAGAACGGGAGAAAGAACTAATGCCCCGTTCTGGTATCTCGATTGAAATACCCATAAATGGGATTTTACGTAGAAATAGTATTCTTGCTTATTTCGACGATCCCCGATACAGAAGAAG